ATATTTTTTTTATACATGTCCAAGCGATGGAAAACAAAAAATATTAATTATGTATATGTAGTTATGTAGAAATAAAAAAGATTAATAAAAATAAAAATATTAATACATAAGATAAATACAAAAATAGATAAGACGAAATTCGTCCACCCCCGGTATATTTGATCCCTTCCCCTATAAATAAACTCGCAACCCCAAGGCCATTTGTGATTCCATCAATTATACGTCTATCAAAGAACTGAATTAGTTCGGACAATCCTCTTATACTCATGAGGAATACCCTAATATAAAAAATATCTATGTAACCACGATTATATGACCAATTGTATACCATATTTTTTATTTGGTCCGAGAGAGTTCTTTTATAGCCCTTTTTTACAAATGAATTTATTAAGTGCAAATTCTTGAAAGATGAATAAGCGGACCCATAGAAAATAGATGCTATAAATAGTCCGAAAAGGGCTATACTTACTGAAAAAATTGCATTTGTAAAAAATTCATACCAATTCACAGAATAATTAGAATTTCCATGAAAAAGGTTTGTCCATGGAGTTAACCATTTCGATAATATATCAAAATCTACTACCCCTTCTTGATCAAAATGAATTCCTATTGATCCAATAAACAAAGTAAATAGTACCAATACAAGCAGAGGAAATAGCATAGTATTGTCCGATTCGTGCGGATACATGTAAGTGTATTTATTTCTAAAGTAAGTACTAAAGTATCGCATTCGATTTCTTATATTATGATCAATTTGATATGTATCCTTTGAAAAAAAGGAGACCTTAGTATTTTGTGTTAATAAAAATAAATTTCTATTTACTACTTTTGGTGCTTTCTTTCCCCATAAAGATATTGAATAGAATGAGCTATTTTTAATGCTACTGTAATTTTGAAAATGAACGCGCAAATTCCCATCAAAAGTAAGTAAATACATCCGAAACATATAAAATGCGGTTAATCCCGCAGTGAAACAAGCTATTATTGCGAAAATTGGTGAATACAACCAACTATCATTAAGAATTTCATCTTTTGACCAAAAACAAGCAAGAGGTGGAATACCACAAAGAGAAAGTGTACCTAATAAAAAAGTAATTCTTGTAATTGGAACATATCTTTTTAAACCGCCCATAAGAACCATATTCTGACTTTTATCTGGTGAATATCCAACAATAGGTTCCATTGAATGAATAATAGATCCGGATCCCAAAAACAATAAAGCTTTAGAATAAGCATGAGTGATCAAATGGAATAAAGCAGCTCGATAAGAACCTATACCTAGAGCTAACATAATATAACCTAATTGAGACATTGTAGAATAGGCTAAACTTCTTTTAATGTCTCTTTGAGCAAGAGCCAAAGTAGCTCCTAATAGTACTGTTATTATGCCTATTAAAGAAATGAAATTCATTATGTAAGGTATGACTATGAAAAGAGGAAGAAGTCTAGCTACAAGAAAAATTCCTGCTGCTACCATGGTAGCAGCATGTATAAGAGCCGAAATAGGAGTGGGCCCCTCCATGGCATCAGGTAACCATACGTGAAGGGGGAATTGCGCGGATTTGGCAATTGCGCCAACGAATAGTAATAAGGCACAGAGAGTAGCAAATAAAGAATTGAACCCATTACTATGGATCAAGTTATTAACTATTTTGAACAAATCCCGAAATTCGAAACTGCCTGTTATACAATAAAAACCTAAGATTCCTAATAATAAACCAAAATCCCCTACACGATTAGTTACAAAAGCTTTTTGGCAAGCACTTGCTGCAATCGGTCGTGTAAACCAAAAACCTATTAATAAATATGAGCACATTCCCACCAGTTCCCAAAAAATATAAATTTGTATCAAATTGGAACTAGTAACTAATCCCAACATGGAAGCATTGAAAAAACTCATATAAGCAAAAAATCTCAAATATCCTTGATCGTGAGACATATAATTATCGCTATAAATAAGAACCATGATTCCAACAGTAGTAATTAGTACTGACATAATAGAAGTAAGTGGATCGATCAAGTGTCCGAACTCCAAGGAAAAATCATTATTGATGGTCCAAGACCATAGATATTGATAGATAGAACTTCCATTTATTTGCTGAATAGACAGACTGGACGAAAACCCCAAAGTTATACTTAGCAGTAAAACACTAGTAAAAGCCCACATCCGACGAATGTTTTTTGTTGCTGTAGGAATAAGCAGAAGCCCAAATCCTATTAACATGGTAACTGGAAGTGGAAGAGAGGGTATTATCCATGCATATTGATATGTATGTTCCATAAAAAAACCAATTTTAATTTTTTTTTTATTCTTATTTTTATTGATTTAATAGTTTCCGACTCACCAATTCTTATCTCTTTCGAAAGACACAATAATCAAAGAAAAAAACTCAACAAAAATAGGAAAAAACTAAAATATTTTAATTCTTCATTATAATTATTCTGACTCTTTCTCATTCTCAGATATTTATTTGAAATATTAAAAAAGCTATAATTGGTTGATCGAATAACATCACTAATTAACTAATCATATATACATATATAATAGTAAGAAAACCAATTCCATCAAAAACAGTACTCGATTCTAATATAAGTCACAGTATCCATCAAAAATTCGACTCAATAAGGAGGGCCCGGTTATTCTAGTTCTGGTTATTCTAATTAATTTATTTGCAGTAATTATCTAACGCATTGGGAACCAATTGATGGGATTCCACTAAATAAAACTTATCTTTATCAGAAATCCTATGATACTCCTACTTCGTATAGTATAGAACTGAAAAAAAAATTCCCCCTTTATCTGACTTTATTAAAAATTATTATCTATTCTATTTATCCCTAGACATATATGATATGTCATGGGTATATATTATAATATTATATATTATAATTATAATATTTATTATATATTATAGTTATAATATATTATTAATATTTAATATATTATTTAGTATATATATATTATTTAGTATATATATATATGTTTAGTATATATATAATATATGTTTTTATATGTTATGTTTATGTTGTTTTGAAAAAATTATGGACTATTCATCATCCAAGAGATAAATATGGATAATGACTAAAAAAACGATCTATTTCGAACAATATATGTCTTTCACATACAACGATAAAAATTAGTGCTTGTTTTTGAATGGCGGTTCCAAAAAAACGTACTTCTATATCAAAAAAACGTATTCGTAGAAATATTTGGAAAAAAAAAGGATATTTAACAGGAGAAAAAGCGCTTTCTTTAGCTAAATCCGTTGCCACTGGACATTCAAAGAGTTTTTTTGTGCAACAAACAAGTAATAAAATTTTAGAATAATCTAAATCAACATACCATGAATAACTTAAATTTTCTAAGATGAATGATTGATTCGCATTAACTAATGTATTGAATGTATTGAACCCCTCAATATTAGTTAGAACTAAATTAGCTGCTGTGGTATGTAGAATAAGAGTTATTTTATGTTTACTGTGCTTTAATTTAAGTATTATTTTCAATCTCTATCAATTTTTTTAATTGATAGAGATTGAAAGTTTTTTTGTTATATGTGTAGCCCAAAACCTAATTAGATTTAGTAATTAAATTTAGTAAAGTAATATAGTATCATAAATTATGAACACAGCGAAGAGTATTATTAATGATTCTAAGGTATCGAAATCATTATAAAAATTCCTCAGATTTAGTGATAAAATTTTGATTAAAGATAAATAGGAAATTATAGTTATTTTATTTTGTTTACTAAGAAAATAAATCTTTTTAATTTTCAATACAAATACATAAAATTAAGATAAACGAATAAAAAAAGAAAAAATAGAAAAGGGACAATTTTGAGTTCTATAACTCGGTCTTCGGCCGATAGCAAAACTATCTAGTTTCGACTGTTCCGTAAGAACTTAGTTTCGAGATACGTGAAAGTTGATTGTTAAAACTGAACCCTACGGCGATACTAACTACGTGTTAGTGAACATTTAAATAAAATATAAATTTGAACGAATCTTTTTTTTTTCATCGATTCTAATGTTTACTAAACTATATTGAATTCTTGAATCTTGACCGTTCGACATGAATTGAATATTATTTATTATTATTTTGAGTAAGCCGCCATGGTGAAATCGGTAGACACGCTGCTCTTAGGAAGCAGTGCTAGAGCATCTCGGTTCGAGTCCGAGTGGCGGCATCCTCTAAAAGGGATACAAAATGGATCCTATAATGTATTTAATTCTCGATTTTAATTCTGCAACGGAGCCCTCTTTTTATGATATTTGCGACTTTAGAACATATATTAACTCATATCTCTTTTTCGATTATTTCAATTGTGATTACGATTCATTTGATAAACTTATCAGTCCGCGAAATCGTAGGATTACGCAATTCATCAGAAACTGGGATGATAGCTACTTTTTTCTCTATAACAGGATTATTAGTTATTCGTTGGATTTATTCGGGGCATTTCCCGTTAAGTAATTTATATGAATCATTAATCTTTCTTTCTTGGGGTTTATCCATTATTCATATGATTCCCTATCTTAGGAATCATAAAAATGATTTAAGCGCAATAACCGCGCCAAGTGCTATTTTTACCCAAGGTTTCGCCACGTCGGGTCTTTCAACCGAAATGCATCAATCTTCAATATTAGTACCTGCTCTACAATCTCAGTGGTTAATGATGCACGTAAGTATGATGTTATTGAGCTATACATCTCTTTTATGTGGATCATTATTATCAGTCGCTCTTCTAGTCATTACATTTCGAAAAAACATAGATACTTTTTTAAAAAGCAATAATTTCTTAATTAAGTCATTTTTATTTTTGGGGGTCGAATACTTGAATGAGAAACGAAGTGTTTTTAAAAACACTTCGTTTCTTTCATTTCGAAATTATTACAAATATCAATTGACTCAGCGTTTGGATTATTGGAGTTATCGTGTCATTAGTTTGGGATTTACCTTTTTAACCATGGGCATACTTTCGGGAGCAGTATGGGCTAATGAGTCTTGGGGATCTTATTGGAATTGGGACCCTAAGGAAACTTGGGCATTTATTACTTGGATCATATTTGCGATTTATTCACATACTAGAACAAATCAAAGTTTACAAGATACGAATTCGGCACTTGTGGCTTCGATAGGATTTCTTATAATTTGGATATGTTATTTTGGGATCAATTTATTAGGAATTGGTTTACATAGTTATGGTTCATTTACATTAACATCGAATTAGATAAATTATCTAACCTAAAGAGTACATAACATAAGAACATTGTCTCATATATAACGAGAGTTTTTGAGAACCAGTTGATTCAAAGAATCAACTGGTTCTCAAAAACTCGAGATACATCTTTTTACAACTCTAATTCACTTCATTTTTTTTTTTTCATTGTACAGCGAACTATTTTTAAAACCTTAAAATCACAGATTTATAAGACTTTCAGTCTCATTAATGAAAACTATCATCTATAAAAATAATTAGATAGGATAGTTTGTACCTTGTCAACTGATAGTAAGAGAACGAAATCGGGATAAATACCAATCCATATTACGGGTAAAAAAAGACATATCAAAACAAACAGCTCTCGTGGTCCAGAATCGACCAAATTAGAGTTTGGAACATTAAATAACTTGTACCCGTAGAACATCTGACGTAACATAGATAATAAATAAATAGGAGTTAATATCATTCCAATTGCCATTACAAAAGTAATTAGCACCTTTGGCATGAAAAGATATTTTGAGCTGGTAATTATTCCAAAAAATACTACTGATTCCGCAACAAAACCACTCATTCCCGGCAATGCAAGAGAAGCCATCGAGAAGCTACTGAACATAGTAAATATTTTTGGCATTAGGACAGATATCCCCCCCATTTCGTCGAGATAAACAAGACGTATTCTATCACAACTTGTTCCCGCCAAGAAAAAAAGTGCAGCACCAATAAATCCATGAGAAAGTATTTGTAAAATTGCTCCATTTAGTCCCATGTTGGTTATAGAACCAATTCCTATAATTGTGAAACCCATGTGAGATACAGAAGAATAGGCTATTCTCTTTTTTAAATTGCGTTGACCGAAAGAGGTTGAAGCTGCATAAATTATTTGTATTGTTCCCACTATCACCAACCATGGAGAAAATATGGAATGAGCGTGGGGTAATAATTCCATATTGATCCGAATCAATCCATATGCGCCCATTTTTAATAAGATTCCGGCAAGAAGCATACATGTACTGTAATGTGCCTCTCCGTGGGTATCCGGTAACCATGTATGTAGGGGTATGATCGGCGATTTGACAGCATAAACAATAAGGAAGCCAAAATAGAATATTATTTCCAATGCCGCAGGATATGATTGATTAACTAATCTTTCAAAATCTAATGTCGGTTCATTGGAACCATATAAACCCATACCTAGAACTCCTACTAAGAGAAAAATAGAACCCCCCGCAGTATACAAAATAAACTTTGTAGCCGAGTACAGGCGCTTCTTTCCCCCCCACATGGATAAAAGTAAATAAACAGGAACTAATTCTAACTCCCACATGATGAAAAAAAGTAAAAGGTCTCGAGAAGAAAATGATCCTATTTGACCACTGTACATTGCTAACATAAGGAAATAGAATAATCGTGAATTTCGAGTAACTGGCCAAGCCGCTAAAGTCGCTAAAGTAGTGATAAATCCTGTCAATAAAATAGGTCCCACGGAAAGTCCATCGATTCCCAGTTTCCAGTGAAAATTAAAACTATTTATCCATTTCAAATCTTCTTCCAATTGGATTAATGGATTGTCCAATTGGAAATGATAACAGAATGCATACGCCGTTAAAAGTAGTTCTAATAGGCATATACATATAGTATACCAGCGAAAAACCTTATTCCCCTTATGAGGAAGAAAAAAAATAGAAGAACCCGCGAATATCGGCAAAACAACAAGTATTGTTAACCAAGGAAAATAACTCGTGATAAAGACAAGATACGCTTTGACCAGAAAAGCCCGTGCTCGGAATAATAAATATATTTTATCGAGTACGGGCTTTTGTCGGTAAAGAGGAATCAAACGATTCAAGTGGAGTTTTTTGTAATGTATCAATCAATAAGATAGACCCATGCTACGAGTTGTTTCATGCCATAAATAAACACGGACACTCAAAAAATCTGTTGGGCAGGCGGATTCACATCTTTTACAACCTACACAATCCTCGGTTCTTGGCGCGGAAGCAATTTGCTTAGCTTTACATCCGTCCCAGGGTATCATTTCCAATACATCCGTGGGGCAGGCTCGTACACATTGAGTACACCCTATACATGTATCATAAATTTTTACTGAGTGTGACATTGAATCTATAAATTCCAGTTTTGAACATAAAAAGTTTTCGATCTGGTATGGTAAAATGATAAAATCAGTAGTAAATAGATTATATGTTTATATTGTAGATACCAGACGAATCAATGATTTATCAACTTTTTTTATCAATATATTTCTAAATCTGTTCATGAGAAAGCGCCAAGAGACTTTTATTTTCGTTTCAACAACCACAGTCATACAATACAAGTTGCACATGCGAATTCAAATTGGTCAACAAACAATACAATATCTAATATTAATATTAGAATATTAATATTAATTAATGGAATTCTATTCTAACTCTTAATTCTAATATATAAATATATAAATCTGATATCTAATATCTAATATATAAATTATCTAATATATAAATAAAATATATAAAAAAAAAATATATAAATAAGAAAAAAATTCTAATTATATTTTTATATTATATTATATTATTCTTTATATTATATATATATATATTATATTAATATATATATTATATTATATTATTCTTTATATTATATATATATATTATATTAATATATATTATATATTATAATAAATATATATTATAATATTATAATTATAATTATATTATTAAATTATATTATAAAAAATTATAAAATATAACGAATAATTATAATGAACGATGACGAATAATTTAATTATTCAACAAATTCGATTGATTGATACGAGTTGATTTTCTGTTACGATGGATCGACGAAACAATAGCTAGCCCAATAGCTGCTTCAGCAGCGGCAATAGCTATGACAAAGATTGAGAAAATATCTCCTTTTAATTGGCGACTATCAAATAAATCAGAAAATGTTACGAGATTGATATTAACCGAATTTAGTATAAGCTCAAGACACATAAGCGCTCTAACCATGTTTCGACTTGTGATTAATCCATAGATACCGATAGAAAATAAATAGACACTCAAAAAAAGTACATACTCAAACATCATTAACTAACTCCTCATCAATATCAATCTTGATTCATTTCAATATGATATGAACAACAATTCAACTGATTCGATTGACTAGAATAGAACAAACAATTACAGAACAAGAGAAGGTATTGTTAATATATTTCACTAAAAACCTTAAATCTTTCCATGTTTTTGGTTAATTTCAAATTTAGAATTCAAAAAATTTTTTGAATTCTAAGTATTTATTATTGACGAGCCATAGTAATTGCACCTATTAAAGAGACTAAAAGAATTATAGAAATGAGTTCAAATGGAAGATAAAAATCTGTTGATAAATGAATCCCAATTTGTTGAACGTTACTTATTAGGTCCTGTTCTAGAATCTGGTTTGATTTTGTAGTCCAAAGAATTCCGTACCATGACGTATCTGGGATAGTAGTAATTAGTGAAAAAAGAATACTTGTACAAACCAGTGAAGTAACCCCATCTCCAATGGTCCAAAGGCGGGAATCATTGGAATATTCTGAACCGTTCATAAACATTACAGCAAATATGATTAAGACATTTATGGCTCCCACATAAATAAGAAGTTGTGCGGCAGCTACAAAATAGGAATTCGATAGAATATAGAATAAGGATATACAAACAAGAACCAATCCCAATGAAAAGGCAGAATAAATTGGATTGGTAAATAATACTACTCCCAGGCCCCCCAATAGAAGAACTGATCCCAGAAATATTACGAGAATACTATGTATTGGTCCAGGTAAATCCATTATGTATAAAATAAGAGATAAATAAGTCGAAAGATTTCATGACCTTACTGAATAGTCGAAGAAGGGAAAATTACCCTATTTTTTTGTCTATGATACGTTCCTAAATTAAATATTAACGGAATTGTAATATGGATTAATTGTAATATGGATTAATATAGATATAGATAAAATTATTGGACCAATCCCGATTTTGCATTTTTATTTTATTCGAAATAAAAGAGTAGTTAGAATTTTATATTTCGAAATCATCACCAAAAATATATAAATAAACCAATGATTCTCAACAATCAATAGTTCTTAGTTATTATTTTTAGTTACATCGACTAACTAAAATAAAAGAAGCTTCACTTGGATCTTTCTATCAAAATATTAAAAAAAAAAATATAAAATATATTAGTTAATAATTGGTAATTGTTCTTGAATCAAAGGATTTACCTTTGTCTATTTTGATTTGAGTCGAAGTAGAATTCGTAACTGTTTGAATTGTGTAGTCCCCAATTACTGACATTGGTAACCGACCCAAAGCAATTTGATTATAATTCAATTCGTGACGATCATAAGTAGAAAGTTCATATTCTTCAGTCATTGATAAACAGTTTGTGGGACAATATTCGACACAGTTACCGCAAAATATACAGATACCAAAATCAATACTATAGTTAAGCAGTTGTTTTTTTTTAATATCTTTTTCAAATCTCCAATCAACAACGGGTAGATCTATGGGGCATACACGAACACATACTTCGCAAGCAATACATTTGTCAAATTCAAAATGGATTCGGCCACGGAAACGCTCTGATGTGATCGATTTTTCATAAGGATACTGAATAGTTACAGGTAAACGATTTGTGTGGGATAAGGTAATTATGAAACTTTGACCAATGTACCTTGCGGCTCGTATTGTTTGTTGACCATAATTCATGAATCCAGTTACCATCGGAAACATATTGTAGATATCCACGAATAAGTTGATGTTTCTTTCTCTTGTTTAAGAGAGGTTATGAGTCTAGAATATCGTTATCATATTCTGTTATTTATAGTGAAATATTTATAGTGAAGCAAGTTGGAAAGAAGTTGTCAATAAAAAATTACCTAGAGAAATAGGTAAAAGAAATTTCCATCCAAGATTTAATAGCTGGTCTATTCTCATCCTGGGTAAAGTCCATCTTGTTGTGATAGATATGAAGAGAAACAAATAAGCTTTAGCTAATGTAATAAAGATACCAATTGTCATTCCAAAGACTCCAGCCGTTTTATTTATTCCGAAAAGTTCAGGAATGGATATGTATGGCATAGAAAAATTCCACCCACCTAAATAAAGAACTGTTACAAATAATGAAGAAACTAAGAGATTTAGGTAAGAAGCAACGTAAAATAAACCATATTTAATACCGGAATATTCGGTTTGATAACCTGCTACTAATTCCTCCTCCGCTTCTGGTAAATCAAAGGGTAATCTTTCACATTCTGCTAAAGAAGAAATTAGAAAAACTATAAACCCTATAGGTTGACGCCACATATTCCACCCCCAAAAACCATATTGTGACTGTGCCTCAACTATATCAACTGTACTTGAACTGTTCGATAATCATAGTCGATAATAACATTACCGTTCTTACCGCTATTCCAAAACCGTACATGAGACCTCAGCTTCATACGGCTCCTCTATGGCCACACACGCAAATAAATGTAAGGACTGCTTCGGTATTATCGGTATCTTTGGAGTGTAGATAGAATAAAAATACCTCGTAAAGTCCCAAAAATTAGACCAATGGAATTCCGTCTGCTAGAATAACAAAAAGTACGCTTCCGAATTGATCTCATCCCTTATATAATTAATAATTAAATAAAAAACTAAAAATAATCTTTATTCGGTAATAACTTAATCTTTCAATAAAATACCCGTTCTATCAATAGATGGAAAGAATTAGACACTAGTTCTAGTTAATGAATCATAACTAATAAGAATTCCATATGTATGGGTATAGATGGAGGAAAAAATTAATAAAGATCCTTTTTCCATTCTATTCTATTATTTATTTATTGTATTTCATTCTATTTCTTTTGTTCCTCTTCTTGTTTCTCATAAGAGGGTACTCTGAAAAAAAAAAATAAAGGATTAATTCGTTCTTGATAGTCACTTCTTTAATCAGTGAATAGGAGCATACTCTAGATCGGAATCGCGGGGAAGTACTGCTTGCTCGTTTCTACCAACTTAAAGCCCCTATTATGTTATGATTCGTTTTATGCGGAAATACCTCTTTTTTGATACCTTACATTATCTCTATTACTAATCCTTTGTGTACTTTGGTGTTTCTAACCATTTACTGATTTTTGATTGATCCCCTGTATGGTAATACATACAAGACAATAGTAGAAACTCCATACAGTTGATCTTTTGTACCCGCTTCAAGATATGATGACTAATCAAAGAATCTCAATCTTGGGATAAAGAGTTTTTACTGCTTATGTTTACTTCCACTTTATTTTTTTCTTGTATATAGGGAATGAGATTTTATCTTCTTATCTACATATTAATAAGCCGTTTTGTTTCACTCATATAACTATCTGGTTTAACTCATCGACCTGAATGAATGGAGGTCAAAATTCATCTTCTAACGAATCACACGTAGAGATATTGATAACACACATAGAGTTAATGGTATTTCATAACTAATAGATTGAGCAGCAGCTCGTAGACCACCTGAAAAAGAATATTTATTATTTGATCCATATCCTGATATAAGAAGCCCAATGGGAGCAATACTTGAAATGGAAATCCATAAAGAAACACCTATACTAAGATCAGCTAAAACAAGTCGATACCCAAAAGGAATTACTAAATAACTTAGTAGAATTGATATAACTGCTATAGATGGTCCGATACTAAACAAGGGAATATCTCCTCTAGATGGAAGGAGGTCCTCTTTAAAAAGTAATTTTGTTCCGTCTGCTAGAGCTTGAAGAATTCCCAAGGGACCCGCATATTCAGGTCCAATACGTTGTTGTATCGCTGCAGAGATTTCTCTTTCTAACCATACAATTACTAGCACTCCTATGGTGATTCCCAATATAAGGGTTAAAGCAGGGACAAACAGCCAGATGAGTCCATATACCTCTTTTAAAGATTCTGATTTAGAAAAAGAATTGATAGTTTGTACTTCTGTTGTTCCAATTATCATTTCAACGATCAACTTCTCCCATAATGATATCTATACTACCTAGTATCGTCATGATATCCGCCAATTTCATTCTTTTAATTAGCTGAGGAAGAATTTGCAAATTGATGAAACCGGGCGGACGAATTTTCCATCTCCAGGGGAAAATACTATTATCTCCTATCAAATAAATTCCTAATTCCCCTTTTGGGGCTTCCACTCTTACATAAAGTTCTTGTTTCGAAAATTCAAAATTCGGCGAAGTTTTTTTACTAATGAATCCATATTCAAAATCATTCCATTTATAATTCTTTGTTCCATCTAAGCGCCGAATTTCTAAATTCTCATAAGGTCCCCCGGGAATTCCTTCAAGAGCCTGTTGAATAATTTTTATGGATTCCCTCATTTCGCCGATTCGTACTAAATAACGAGCTAATGAATCTCCCTCCGTTTGCCATTGGACTTCCCAATCGAATTCATTGTAAGATTCATAATGATCAACTTTACGAAGATCCCATTGGATCCCAGAAGCTCGTAACATCGGTCCTGATAAGCCCCAATTTATGGCCTCTTCTCCACCAATAATGCCCACTCCTTCAACTCGTTCCAAAAAAATGGGATTCCGCGTAATAAGTTTTTCATATTCAACAAGACCCGTTAAAGAATAATCGCAGAAATCCAAACATTTATCTATCCAACCATGAGGTAGATCAGCAGCTACTCCTCCGATACGGAAATAATTATGCATCATTCGCATACCTGTGGCAGCTTCGAATAGATCATATAGCAATTCTCTCTCTCTGAAAATATAGAAAAAGGGAGTCTGTGCGCCGATATCTGCCATAAAAGGTCCAAGCCATAACAAATGAGAAGCTATACGACTCAGCTCTAGCATAATTACTCTGATATAGCTGGCTCTTTGAGGGACTTGAACATTTCCCAATTGTTCTGGTGCATTTACCGTTATTGCTTCTGTGAACATAGTAGCTAAATAATCCCAACGTGTTACATAAGGAAGATATTGTATAATTGTTCGGTTTTCCGCTATTTTTTCCATCCCTCTGTGTAAATAGCCCAATACGGGTTCACAGTCAATAACATCTTCACCATCGAGAGTAACGATCAGTCTAAGAACACCATGCATTGATGGGTGATGGGGGCCCATATTTACTATCATGAGATCTTTTCTTGTAGTCGGTACAGTCATATCTTTTCTTTCCTAATTCATTATTCCATGAATTTCTCAAAACAAGTTTTATAAATTTATCAAAATGAAAAATCTAATCATTAATAATAATAAAATTTAAACGAATCTTCAAATTAACGAGTTTTTGGCTCCCGAATATCCAACTGACTAATTAATTTCTTATAATGTACTCTATTTTTCTTTGACAAATAAGCCAACAACCGTTGACGTTTTCCCAGAATTTTTCGTAGACCTTTTTGTGATGAAAAATCTTTTTTGTGCAATTCCAAATGCGAAGTGAGTCTCCGTATTTTATTGGTGAAACTTAATACTTGAAATTCAACAGACCCTTTATTTTCTTCTTTTTCTTCTTGTGGAATAACTGAAATGAATAAATTTTTGACCATAAAAAAATTCTTATATCTTTTTTCTTTTTTATGTATTTTATCGATCAGGAAAAATAATAATTATTTTATTTTTTATTATTATATGATTATGTCAGTCATTTTTAATTTTATTTTCATATGGTATAAACATTTAGATTTATTCATATACTAATACTACTTTTTATTTATTTTATTCTATCCAAATCCAATTTTTTATTCCTAGTTTCAATTGTCAATTGAATTGATATACCATTTTATTAAAAAATCAGTATCATGTGCTAAAAACATAAGGTATGTGTACATACATCTTTTGCCGTATATCGAATATGTCATGCGATATATAGCAAGTGTACTATTAACTGATTCTGAATCGTGGATACATATGTATCCTTGACAGACTGAAACGACTCCCGTTATTGGTATCAAACCAATAGCGATTCATACAAGCTAAATCTTCTAATCGGTAATTGGGCCAAAGAAACAATTTTAATTTCATAAAGTTGGTTGCATCTGTATTAAGATGCTTATCCTCATTCAAAAACCGCCCACAGTTTCTTATCTTGTTTTCGTTGCAAAATACTGGATTTTTATCCACACTATTCCAATTCCAGGAATTCAAACAAATTAGAATTCTCAATTCTCTACGACGTCTATGAGATAGAATATTTTCAGGAACAAGGAAATCATAATTATTTTTTTTTTCTATATTCACGTTTAAATTATTCTTATTAACATATCTTTTTTTTATGAATTTTCTATTAGTTTTAATTTGGTCTTTAACCTTATCAACCAATGAAATATTTATGGTTTGATAGGTAATAAATTGTCCATCCCTTTTTATAGATAGACGAATCGGTTCGATAATTAATATTCCTTTTTTTATTAATTCTGTAAGAGCTAGATCCTTCTGAATCAGCATTACATCTAGACGCATCTCTCCTCTTTGAATCGAAGAGATAGCAATTTCCTTTGGATTTGTCAATCTAAGTAAGAGACAATATACCTTGATATTATTGATTATTCTTTGACTCAAGGGGTCATCCCATCTTAATTGAAAAAGGAAATATTTTTTCAGGAATAAATCTAGTTCTGCTTCCTTGTTGCTCTTGGATTTTTTTTTTTTTCTACGTTTTTTAATGTCTGATCCCGCGTAATCCTCTTCAATATCTTTTTTTTTATTTTGTTTTCGTAGATCTGATCCAAGATCTTTTTGGCACTGTTGTTCATTTTTTTCTTGGTTGAAATTTTCTAAATAAAGATATTCTTTTTGATTAGATAATATAGGAATAGGAGGATTTTTTTTTTTATTTACGTTGGTGTTTTTATTTTGACTAATATTTTCATTTCGATGAAAGTCTAAAAGAAGAAATTTGATTGGTATAACCCACGGTTTAATCTTATATGTATCAAAAAGTAGCACAAATTCTGGGACGAACCAAGATTCTAGTTTTGATATGGTACGATTACGATATAAATTTTCTTGATTCATTCCCATCCAATCAAAAAAGTTTTTTTTTTTGGCGATTTGTTGATGAATCAAAATATTTTTTTTTTTGATTTTGTTTTTATACTTAGTCTCAATATCGATATTCTCTGTAAGACAGAAATGGAGAATTCTACAATTAAAATATTTTCTATCCAGATTTTGATTTGCATCAATAATATATCTCTCTTCTAGATAATCACTAATAGCTGTACTTACCAATACATAAAATGAGTCGAGTTTCGGTGTATTGAAAATAGATGGATATGGAATCCCTGGGCTATCGTTTACTTGTAATGTTGATCCATAAATATATGAGTTTTTCTTTTCCCCATAATTCATATATTTATGTGATAAAAGATTATATCTGTAGTGTTTTTTAAACAATTTTTCTTTTTGATTCATCAATGAATCCATTGCAGAATAATCTTCTTTCATGTAATGAATTAATTGGTCTTTTTCATTTTTATATGAATTGGATTTAATTGAGTCTTTATTTTGAATCATACGACGTTGGTTGACTCTATTTCGCCATTTTTTGGGGACTAATTGAGACCATTTGACATCGGAAAAATGGTATTGATAATAATTCTTTAACCAGTTTTTCCATTTATTCATTCCAGACTTTTGAATTTTCTTATGCCTTGATTTGTAATCAACTATTCCTCGTGTTATACAATAATCCTTTATTTTATCCTTAAGATAATGATGGGTCCCGTGATCTTGAAGTACAGATCTCAAGTTATACTTGTTAAGTAATTGGGTTTGTGATAATTTGTAAAATATATATGCTTGTGACAAGGAAGATAAGTCACTATAACTATTTAAATTAGTATTACTATTACTAATATTAGTATTTGAAATATTAATATTTGTATTTAAATTTAAAAACGACTTTTTTATAGTCGAAATAAAGTTCATTGTATTTTGATTTGTTTCATCAATTCCTTCTTGATTTGTTTTATCGTTGTAAATGGATTTATTGATAATTTTTTTTGAATCAACAAAAAAAAGTTGTGCATTGATTCTTGGAATGTTAATGGTACATAGGAGGATCTCTATGTATATTTTTTCAATGAAAGATTTCATAAAATAATATGATTTACGTATTAATCGGATATTGTTTCTTTTGAATATCTGCCAACTATATTGCTGTGATTCCGATCTTTTATCATCATAAGTTAAAACCATTTTTTTATTGTCTTTTGTGATTTGTTCTATTTGATTCTTAGTTGTGATTATCCTATTAGAAATATCTTTCATTTTTTTTTCTATCAGTGAATAATTTGTCCAACTTGACGTATGAATTGGAACGGTCGATTCGCGGTTAATTTTATTATTTATTTTGGAATCTTTTCCATTTTTATTCGGTTCATATACTTTATTCGCTTTCCTCAATTCAAATAATAAAATTGGATTTACTTTTTCAAGTTCTTTTATTATTCGTTTTATAACTAGAACTATGTTTCTGACCCATTCTTTTTTTTCTTTTGAAATTAGTAGAGACCATTTTCCTCTTTCTTTTAAGACTCTTAGAAGGATAAAAAATTTATTTTTTACTTTTTTTATTTTTTTTTCGAGTTCTTTATAAATGGGTTCAAAAAAAGACGGTCGTTTTCGGGGAGAACCAAAGGGAAGTTCTGCTTCCATTCCCCATACTGTTAAAAAACAAAAATTGTCTTTTTTTCCTTTTTTTTTTGTTAAATCTATATCTTGAGATCGTGTCTTGGGGCTTCGCCAAGGTTTCAGACAAAAAGGAAATAGAATCTTTATCTGAATCCCGTCTGTTAACCAATCTTTTGGAAATTCTGTTTCTGATAATTGAACACCATTATAGGTGCATTTAACGTGCATTTCTTGATTCCATTCCTTCAAATCCTCGTACCACTCGGGGGATTGGAATAATAGCATACGTCCAATATTTTTAGCTATTATCAATGAAGGTAATACAATATATTTTCTAAGAAAAGATTGGGTTACTAACATGGAACCTCTTATTGCTTGAGCAAATATAATGGTATCCCAAGTTTCGGATATTGTTATCCGATCATTTTCCTCTTTTTTCTCCCTTTCTTTTGCCCCTTCTTTATCAAAATCGGAAATTTGCAATTCTGATTCTATACCAACCCAATCTCTAAAAATAAGATTTATCATTTCATAAATATCAAAAAAAAGAAAAAAAAATGTTTTGTCTATTCGATCTAAAAAAAGCGGGGAATGTACATTTGCTTGAAACATTTCCCAA